GCGTGCCAGTTGGTGGCGGGCGGGCGAGGGGGGGCCTTTGGACACGTAGCCGGAGGCAAGTACAAAAATCCAAGAGTTCCATTTTCCTTCTTGTTCATCAATCGGAAATCCAGACAAACCGGGCACTACGGTGAGACGTGAAAACACCCGATCCCATTCCGACCTCGATATGTGGAATCGTCTTGCGCCATATGTACTGAGATTGTTCGGGAGACATGGTCCAAGCCCGGTGAAGAAATGAAGAAAAAAGTGAGGGAAACCCTATTCACTCGTTTAATCTCGCTTGATTGATTCAAGCCCTATTCTGTCTTTCTTGTTCCACTGACAAAAAGTGAAATTCCGAAATGATGTTACGTTCCAAAATGTCTTATTATACTGTTTGTTCATTCATGACCATGCCCAATACTTCTATGTTTCGTTACCGTCTTCATTCTGGCTTTACTAGCGGCTCATCTCTTTCTATATCTGGCATTCTACGATCAAGGAGAACAATGGTACGAAGGGGACAGAAGCCTAAGTTTTCTATTAGTAGGAGCAAGAAGAAAAGAAGCGTTGGTTGTTGGATCCATATCCTTTACTCGTGCAAGAGCGGTCTTTCATTCCTCGCTCGGGGACTCTTTCGTGCTTGGGTTTTTGTTTGCTTTTTCTCCAAAAGCTTGACTTGGGTGCACTTTTCTCTGAAACTCTTGGAGTTGTTGGGACTGTTACCTTGTTCTGTCCTCCCCGACCTAAGCCTTCCAACGGATAGCGATGGTAACACCATCGATCTGAATGGTCCACCCTCCCCCTCGTCGCTGCACGAACAGATAGAAAGTTCCGACTCTTTACGGGCGCGGAATCGCCAATTGGCAGAGCATCTGGAGCGAGTTCAAGAGGAAATCTTGAACCTTGAGATTGAGAACGAAGAAGATCCAACCCGTCGTCGCGAAAGGGTGGAGCATCTCAATAGGGAAGTGCAAGAGCTCGAAAGACAAGTAGAAATCAATAAAACAAGGGATGCCCAGAGAGCTCATCAGATTTCACTATTACAAGAAGGTTTAGGTGAACAAGACCGAAAGGCAAGGGGACCAACAGTCCCGCTTGACTTTGCTTAATTCCTGGTTGCGAGTCCTCATCCATACGCGCGAGCGCCGACCTCGATGAGGCAAGGTTGAAGATAGAAGTCATAGTTAAGTAAAGATTCTTTGTAGATACGAAAGTTAAGTGGTGAAAGCTGGGGTTCGTTTATGGTAGCAAATGTGAAAGAGGAGAGTCCCCTGAAGCGGCTGAGGGGCAGCTGACCGAAAGTGGGTAAGCCGGTTTTTTCTTTGACTATATCTCGGGACACACCTCTGTGCGCCCTGGCCGGGCTGACAGGTTTGGCGCAAAAAAAGAGGGAGAGAAAGATCTCGTTAGTCCTGGTATGATTGTCGCGGGTTGTCGTCGGCCCGACGGACTTTGGTTTTTTGGGGGGAGGGGTAAAGCTGGCGGGGGCCCCAGTAGAGTAACAGACTGAAAAGGTTTGTGAGGTTCCTGCTAGGGTGACTCTCGCTTTAGTGGGAAGAAGGCAGGTGGGAATGAGCGGAGCGAGAGCAAAGCAAGTTCCAGTGGTGGGCTGTCGGTCCGATCCCATTTTAGACATAGTAAGAAGAGTAGCAATGCTAGATTAAGAAGGGGTAAAGCCATAACTCTGCCCTAAGCATTGAGCTTACGCGAACCAAGCTGCGAAAAAGACTTTTTGGGCAGCCGTCCTTCCATGCCAAGCCAGCACATGGACCGGATTGGTACTCGAAGGGCTTCCCCTTCCTCGGACCAAGAGGCTTGGACTACGAGCCCGCTTAGCAAACGAGGCTCGGGACGGGGTGGATGGTTATGGCGTCTCTTAGATCGGACTTTGCTTTTCCAGGCTCCAGGCTAGAGAAAGGCTATTCCATATCCGCTGCTTCTATGCTAGGAAAAGGACTGAAAGAGCTGACATTAGGTCGTGACTTTAGAGATGCATTCAACCATTTCTTTCTCGATGCGAATGGAATAGCGTAGCGTAGTTAAGTAGCCAAGCTAAAGTGAAAGTAGCCTTTCAATCCTATCCTTCCTCTAGCAAAATCTCACCTGTGGGTTTGACTCTCTAAATTCACCAGAGGAGCAACAGCAGGGACACTTGTTCGACGACCCCGTCTCTCTTCGTTGCTGACCAGTCGAAGGCGGTTCTATCATCCATATAGGAATGAAAAGATTGGACTGCTTTCTCCCACTCATCCCTGGCCTAAAGCCCTAAAGTAAAGAAGCTCCTACCTATTCATCCGTACACTGGCGGGAAGTATACATTGATTCTCTTATTCCCCTTCTCTGTTGACTAGATGAAGCTCAGAAGGAAGGAATTCACTACGCGAGAGGGCAAGAGCTAAAGAAGAGGTCCCCGTCCTCTTCACTCTAGGGAGCATATGTCCCCGCCTAGGAAGACTTCTTCTACCGTTCTTCCACGGAAAATGAGGAGAGGAAAAGCATGAGAATCAGTTGCCCTTTTGCTAAATAATGAAAGGGGCACACGGTCCGCACATTGACCACCCTCGAAAGAAAGACTCTGACCCCTCTTGTTAGCTTCTTAAGAGGCAAAGACTTCGACTCCTAGGCTTGAACGATATTGGCCCATTCTATAGAAGAATCTCACGAGAACCCCGCCCGCCTCATGGCTGATTTCTCATTTGAGGCTTTCTACTCGTCTTTCTCTTTAAGGAGATCGGTCTTCTAGAGCTTCACTTCAAAACATGTACCGATAAGACCCTGGGCTTAACCCACACCCGGGAATGCTGGTAATGTACGCCCGCTGGCCTCGTTCTTTCATTCAATAAATTGTGAGCCAATAGATCATCTTTCTTACGGATGAGGGATTTCATGGTCTAATACGGATGAGAACTCCTAGCCGATAGCCCAGAGATCTTTCCTAAGCGGATATCCCCGAATTCATTCATTACAGTAAGAAAGAGATTTTCTTTGACAAACTACGTACCAAACAAAGGTGGCGAAGTGGCCAGGGAAGAGCAGCCTTCCTGACACAGGCAACAGAATGCGCGCTTGGACGAAGAATCCCTATTCTATCTATGAATGGAAAATAGAAGGAAGAATTCCGCTTAGAAATGTAATGTGTTAAGCATGAGGAATATCCACCTATCCCAGGGATTTGAGCCTACCGCCTAAAGCCTTTAAACCTTCCCCTCTCTGTCACTAGTCTAGTCCTTCTATTCTTTCTCAATAATTCCACTCCAAAAGCTTCGCTTAAGCGACTACATACCTTAGAGAAGGGGAATAAAAGAAGTGCTTCCGTTTAGCTCTTCCTTCCTGGACGGTAGGAGCTTCTACCTTTATTTAATAGGTATCATCTTATTTAGACTGACTTACATCTGCCTACGACTCTCAAGCAACGAAAGGAGACAGTGAGTGGTAGAAGCAGTTCAATTGGTATGAGACGAGGCAATGGCCTATGATTAGCCCATAGATCTTCCTATTCCTATCCTAAGGGGATATCTCCGAATTTCTCTATTGAAGAGAGACCGGACTTTCTGCCTTCCACTGATAAGCAACGAAAGGTATGTAGTCGCTTAAGCGAAGCTTTTAAGGAGCTTAGGCATGCGAGTGAGTGGTAGAAGCAGGAACAACTGGTTCAGCTAACGAACTTTGACCCCTTTGATCCTACCAACCAGGCAAGCTTTAGCTTGTTTGGTTTGTGCGGCACAGGTTGGTATGTAATCGCTAAAGCGAAGATTTTGGGGAGAAGGCAGAAGTGAAATCCCGAAGAATGCCGGATGGAAGAAGGTGGGGAGTGAAGGAGGTCATCACTATCAGTAGTCACGCAAAAAGTAGCTACGACGCCCTTTGCCGAAGGGGCTTCCAAGCACTGAGATCGCGGAGTGATGCGCGCTTCATTAATAGGAGTTATACACTTACTAGAGCAGCGAGGAGCTACAAAAGAAAAGAGATCGCCAGAGGGAGCAATCCACCTAGTATGAACGAATCGTTCGACTATCACCTGGTCACTCAATTCTATTAATGCCATCATTGCGATTGAAGGAGAGTGGGGAAGGAATCCTATCTCCAAAAGCAACTCAAATTGTAACTGGATCTGGGGAAGGGGAAATAGCACTCGCTGGAAGGGACGACTACTGCAATAAGAAGTGCTGATACTATCTTTATTAGATAGGGGAAAGTAAAGGCGTGAAAACGAATCTGCTATCCTAAAATCAAGCTAAGATGCCTAGATAGAGCACTATTCATTAGAAGAGCCAGAGCCCCTTACTTAATCTCTAGCTAAGAAGGATTCCCCGGAGAAGGAATGGAAGGCGATGTAACATAACTTGAGGGAGAAAGAGACTTACATTGGATAGCCATAAACTGGAATGATACTGCCTGGCTTGAAGGAAACTCTGACAAAGACCTGGATAAACCATATCCTGAGCTAGCTTCCTTTGCCCTTCACCTAGATGGATGAACTGGATTTGACTTCCTCTTTTTTGAGTGGGAACATCCAGAACTCTAACTAGATCTTAAACTCCAACCCAGAAACAACAGGGTTTACCATTTTTCTTTATTCTGCAATTGAACTTGTTTAAGAACTAGAAATGCAAGGCATGACTGAGAGAAGAAATAGAATTGGATTCGATCCTATGGAATTTGACCCTTTCTCTTGCAGATGCCCTTTCAAGCCGGATTTTTTGAATTTCATTTCCTAGTCAAATACAGAGAAGGGGCTATCAATAAGAAAGCTAGCTTGCAACCAATTATAGTCAAGAGAAAGAATAGAAAGCCTTATCCGCCTATCGACCTTAGCAAGCAAGCTTGATTTACAAATCAAATAGGTAGTTTACTTGCTTACTCAAGAGAGTTAGGATTGAACTATCCTAGCGAGTTTAGCCTTCTTCCCTTGATTCATTCCTTCCTTCAGGCAAGGAGCTAGCTATCGAATAAGGGAGAAGACTGTGATTTGACTTAGCTAGAAGGCCAATATAAATCCTTATCCTAAAAGGCTTCCGCTCCTTCAAAGGCGAGTTTGAAGATAGAGTAGACCTTTGCTCTATGTAAGAAGAAATGGAAGATTCCATATCATTCCTGGTGTACAACACCTCAAAGAAAGCAGGCGCAAAAGGTCAAGAGGATAGGAACGAGCTCTATCTTATGGACATGGCATCGTGAGAGCATCGAGGTCAGCAGCATCTAATCAAATGACTTTTTTCCCTAAAGAGTAAGACGATATGGGAGTGCATTTTTCTGCCCTTCTTCGTATTCTTCGTTATCTGCATGGTACATCATCTCGTGGATTAAAAAATCCTTCTTCATCATCCCATAATGCAAGCAAGCATGTAAGCATGTAAACAACCTTAATGCTTTGTCTGTCGAGGACTCATCGGCTAAGAAAGTGTAAGTGAATTATAGAAGAAGAAGATCGCTTATTTCGAAACCAGAGGTCAAGGGTTTTGTCGCCTCTTTGTACTCTACCAAACCGACAGCCGAAAAATCCTTTCGACATCGTGTCATTATACATAATCTTTCTAGTGATCAACCGCCCTATACAGTTGAGTAGAATAGGAAATAGGAGAACCATCACTATAGCTATAGCAGCTCTAGCCCTTGACTAAAAACCAAGAAAAAGACTAAAAAATGCCTTTTAGCTCTTGTTCGAGTTCTTCCTTGATGACCGGAAGGGGATATTGAAGTATACTCGTAGAATTTCGAGTTGGAACTAACTTATAGTCTCGGTCTCGTCTCACAGCAAGCTGTGTGGTTTAATCCTAGCTATAGGTCCTTCATCCATTAGTTGGTATTCCGTTAGCAGTTCACCAAGTGAACGGGTTCAGTAGGGCTCCTTCACGGAGTTAGTGAGGCGACTGAACGAAGGAAAAGTCTCTCCCACTGACTGACGGCGCTCCACTAAGGGACTTCGAGCCAGAAAAAAAAACAAACTGTTTACTGATGGGACGAGACGAAAAAGATCTTTGGCTTTTGAGTATTCACCTTCTTCCCTCCCGACATGATGTCTCCGGTGTTATCGACTTGTTCTCCCGAGAATCGACTTCATTTGGTTTGAAATGGAATCTATTCCGGAAAAAGAGAAAAAAATGATAAGACTGACCGAATTATCATATTATTATTATTATTTCTGATTGAGAAATCGATAAAAAAAAGGAAATGGCATCTTGTATTGTATATATGCAAAGTAATCCGGATTAGGGATAAGCAGTTTTGCAAGAGGTCCCTATGAGACAGGTCTGGGTCAGAGTCGCTCAGAATAAATTAGGAGGATCCTAAATATGATATGGGGATATAGGGCTCATCAGCTAATGGAGAAGTTGATTTACAAGCGACCATTTATATTATATAAAGTACGAACGAAAGCTAAGACCTTTCCCCAACTGGTTCGTTTACTTCGAGAGAGAGAAAACTATTCCTACAGCTTTTTTTAGAATACAATACAGAGCTTGAGCCTGACAATAAGCTTGACTTCAAAGACTTTAAAGAAATTTCTCTATGATATGCTTTCTAGGAAGTAGAAGTCCTAGAACCCTTTACCGTGACGGAAGAAAGACGAATCTTTGTACATTCCACATCAAACTCATCGTATTGAGAGTTCCATCCCAACCCATCATATTCAGCATGTCCGTGTAAAACCAACCAGTTCTAGCAGTATAAAAAAAACTGGATATCAAAGACGCGAGTCAACCTCCTTTTTATCTCCTTTTAGTGTTAGTGGCCAAAATTCTCCTTGCCTTTCATTGTTTGATCGAGCTGATAGCGTGCATGGCCTTGAGCGAGTGTATTGACTATAGAGCATACCAACACCGAGCATATAGGCTTGTAAGTGAGCGCATTTGCTCGAGCGAACGTATTTCTTATCTTTTTCTTTGGCTAGTCCCCGAAAATGCCTGTTTTTTGAGAAAGTTGGGATTCTCTTCCTGATTTGTTCGATTCTTGATATAGTCAAAGTAGACTCAGTGGCTGTTTCTAAGGAAGATCGAGGAGGACCGCTGGTGTCTCGACGACTAAGGGAGAAGAAGCAAGTGTCAGCTTCATTGTGCGTTCCGGTTTGGGTATTCTTTTTTTTAATGGATGGACTATCGCGATGGTACAACAACCTTCGCTCTAGTCGACTCTTAGAAATTAGCCTTTTCGGGGAGTTGGTTTTAGTGGTCCAACCTGGTATATGTTATAAAATGAATCTTTTCAGTCTCAGCTCCTTACCTATCCATTGAATGTCAGGCCATATACCTTCTCTCTTGCTTCCATGTTCCGTCTACGCCGACAAGGCATTAGCCTCTTCGAAAGAAAGGAAGATGGATGCCCAAACCCTCTATTCCACTTTTGTATGTATAGCTGTAGGATTGAACAATCCGCTTCTTCCGCCCACCAACCCTTGATGAGCTAGCCGAGCAGATTTAAGGGATTCCGCTTGAAGAAGATGAAAGAGCAGAAGCTTGGAGAGAAATATGAAAGTTCTTTCTTTCACCTGGCTTGAGGAAATGACCTGACTTCCGGATCTCCTAAAACCAAACAGTATTCCTTTCTTTTTCTTATGGAGAATATCCCAGAGGGAGCCCTGATCAAGAGCGACTGTGTCAAAATAAAAGTTGGAATCGCTTCAAGCACACTACTAAGAATGAATACGATCGGCAGGCGTAGGACAGGAAGAGCAGAACGCATCTTTCACGGATTTGATGATAGCTCGTGCAATCAACGAAAAAAGCCTTCTCCATACTTGTTCCAAGTAAGTGAATTGGCATTACCTTAGTAAGCTAGCTTTCTAAGCTAAGCAAGCCTGGTTCTCCAGGTACTGCGGTAGGACGTGGATCGATCATGACGAGAATGGGCTTTTCCGTAATGTAATAGAAGAATCACAGTTCTCTCTATAGACTAGAGACTATCTACTTTGAGAATCTCATACTTAATAGCTTATTGATTGCGTGCGTGCTGTGAAAGTTTCAAATTGATGAAGGTGGGGTCATGGATGGAAGAATTGGGCTCGAGTCCCATAGCCCCGACGCGGCTCCCCCTGCGCCTGTGGAACAAGTTATCCCACCTTTACTAGGTGACCCTGAGAGAATAGCTGCGTGACCGGCTCGGGATCAATTGTTTAATGGACGAGGAGTAGGAGGGAAGAACGAAATTCATGCTAGGTTGTGAGGGAATGCCTTCTTACTCTTGGAGAATCAACTGATAGTCTTTTCGACGAATCCACTGCTTGAGAATCTATCCCTTTTTTACCGAAACGGACATCCATATAAGAGTCTAAGGAATATGCCCACAATCGGGCGATAGACAGATATAATCCTACCAAACTTAGAGAAAGTCTTATTGCCCTAGAAGCCAAAACTCTTAACTAACTCTTAGGCGAAAGGCTTCCATGCTGAAGAGCCTGGTATGAAAGAAAGCTAGAACTCCGAGTACAGACAGAGAGAGGGAGATATTGTCTTATATAAAATAGGCTGTTAGGAAGAATCAGCTGCAGATGTTAGAAAGTGAACTGTACTGCTGCATTCCGTAGAATTCCGGGAATTGGAACTGGCAAAAGAGGAGACTTTTGCATACCTTACTTACTAAGAGACTTTCGAAAGACCAACTCTTTTCGGGTATTGGTTGGACTGGCTGAAAGAGGATGACTCCGCTGACCACTCGTACCTTTCTGTCGAGCCTTCCCCTAGGCTACTGGACTTTCAGACAGGAAAAAAAGAACAGAAACTTTCACGCGAGACTGGCTAGATAATAAAGCTTGAAACTGGAGCGAAGCAACTCGACTAAATCATAGGTTAGCTTCCTTAGAAGGTTCAACTAGCGCTTAGAGTTCGGTGCGAGGATCAACTCCGTACCCTTCCTTCAGATATTTACTGCTTTGCACGAGCTGAGACAGTGTAGATAGATCCGGATAAGGCAAAGACCACATTCCTACTGCTATAACTAAGACTGGAAATTCCCTCAAAGAAAAACAGACTTTTTGTTGCATCGATCGATTGGCTTAGAAGTTGGAACCTTCTTTTCTCAACTCAAATGCTTCGAGTTTAAGTTAGTGTTCATTGCTTACTTGTAAATAGATATTAGAAGTTTCTCCTAAGTGGGATAGAAGGAAGATAATAGCGGATTTCCCACAAAATGAATTCTACCAAAGCATTCTCCTTTGAATTAGACCGCTCGCGACCTATGTCAATCAAAGGAATGAATGGTTGACAGGCGATGGATAAAAAGAAGTGGAAGAAAGATGTGCGATTACCACTTCGATTAAAGAGTAAGGTACTTTCTACTTGAACTTCTAAGGTAATGCCAATTTGCTTAAGGGAGGTTCTTACTTGACTTAGGTGTGAAGATACCAGTACATACAAAGATAGAGGTAGCTTAGCTCCTTCGACGAGTTGGCTAGACTCTTATCGAAATTGCGTATATAAAGAAAAAGAGATTCTGAATGAATTGCGCGGTAAATGTTTTTGACTGAACCTCCCGTTGTTCTCTCTCCGATAGCACGCAGCCGATAAGAGAGACAGATAGAAAGTGTGCAGTGAAGGATGTTTCGTTGTAACCAGTCTTTCTTGGAAAAAGGGCTCAAACAATGCCTGTCCCATGCGTTGTTGGTCAACAACCAACCACCTATACAGACTTTAACCACCATTTCTAGAGGCTTGACGGAGTTCAGCTGTCTGGAGGGAAGAATTCAAAATCAAAACGTTCTTATGCCTCAACTGGATCAATTTACTTATTTCACACAATTCTTCTGGTCATGCCTTTTCTTCTTGACTTTCTATATTCTAATATGCAATGATAGAGATGGAGTACTTGGGATCAGCAGAATTCTAAAACTACGAAATCAACTGCTTTCACACCGGGGGAACAACATCCAAAGCAAGGACCCAAACAGTTTGCAAGATATCTTGAGAAAGGGTTTTAACACAGGTGTATCCTATATGTACTCTAGTTTATTCGAAGTATCCCAATGGTGTAAGGCCGTCGACTTATTTGGAAAAAGGAAGAAAATCACTTTGATCTCTTGTTT